AAGAAAACTCTTCCGCTTCACTTTGTTTTGCTTTCCCTAGAATCTCTAGAAAAACAATTGCTCTATCCTTTATTTAAGGATAGTCAGAGACTATTAAATAAAAAAGAAAATACTTACTATTAATTAATTAGATTAGAATCTAATTGAAATAGGATGACTAATGTATGCAGCCTAATGAGGAAGAATACTAAAAAAAAGAACACTATTTCAGAATTCTGAAACAAAATATCCAGTTTTATTATTTACTCTTTCTTTTTTTTTTTTATTTTCTTTCGATTTTTTCTATTTACTATTTAAATTTTAAATTAAAGTAAATTCAAATTAAAGTGTATCCATTTAGATAATGTTTATTTTTATCTAATATTAATATACTTCAAACAAAATAGGAATTCACAAAATGGAGAAAATCATTGGAGTCATTCGAGGAAAGTTTAGGGACTTAGAGCATATCCTAGTTGAAGGAGGATGGAATTCCAATCAGGTAAGAGATCCTTCCTTCTATTGATTTGAAGGAAATTCTTTTTTCTTTTCTTGTCTCTATGATTTTCGATGAATGAGCCTATGGTAAAGCTTTTATCTCTATTCTATGGGGCAAATGACCGTCGAGTCTATAAACAAGTACTAATAAAGAAAAGAAAATTCTACTAAAAGAAACATAGGATATCCATCCTAAAATCTAAAAAAAGACATATATATTAGGGCTATACGGATTCGAACCGTAGACCTTCTCGGTAAAACAGATCAAACGGATTATTATCGAAATGATTCGAACTGTTTCAAAGACCCAACATGCATTTTTCTGCATTGGGCTCTTTCATCAACTGATGTGATGTAAAGATCAGTTAATCTACCATAGTTTTTCTTTACGGAAAGATAATAAGATGGCTCCCTGTGCTCTGATTGATTATTTGTATTATCATCTATCTAGGAGCAATACCAAAGTGTTTCAAAGGAGGATTACCTTGACTTAGGTCTGCCTCGGGCTTAAATTAAATCAACCTAAGTGAAATGGAGTCTCTATCGTTCCGCCGCAAGAGTTGACTATGAGACTTCATACACCTTAAAGTTCATAGAACGAAAAGAAGTTTTTTGGAGGCCCTTATCCTCATTACGCCTAGCATTGAGTGGGCTGGATATTCACCTTATCAACTAGCAAATCAATAGGGTTCTATTTGATTAGGCACCTGAATTGGCACCTGAATCGGACTGAACCGACTGTTTGTCAGGCTACTGTTCTCCTATTCTCTCGAATCCATGAAGTAAGACATTGATTTTGCAATAAGATCTGTTATGTTCATTGCATAAAAAGTTCCCTTGAAAAGCATTGGCGCACGTGTAAGCGAGTTGCTCTACCGAACTGAGCTATAGCCCTTATCAGAAATATCTTAACATATATAGAATTTCTTGTCAAGATGAATATTCTCTAATGCTGGAGGATATCGCTTTGATTTGTTTACTATATAACATAATAACATACCAATAACGGATCGGTATTGCTTATAAAAAGGATTCGATCTATAATCGATCGAAGTAATGTGGATTCTTTTATGGTGATAAATTGCCTACTTAACTCAGTGGTTAGAGTACTGCTTTCATACGGCGGGAGTCATTGGTTCAAATCCAATAGTAGGTAGGTAGAAAAATTCTTAGATAGCATTGGACTTACTTCGCTTCGCTATCTAATAACTTTTTCTACCCCTCTTTCCTTTTTCTTTGTATCAATGAAACCTTTGGATTGTCTTCAATTGGATGGGGGAATCCAATTGACAGCCTCGACTCGTATCCTAGCTCGTCTGAGAGCTAGCTTCGCTTGAACCAATTCTTTCGTACCCTCAGCTTTACTCAAGTTAGCTTCGGCTATTTCAAGTGCCTCTTGAGCTTCTTCTGCATCAATGTCACTACCCAGTTCTGCATCATTCCCTAAAATAATGATCTCATTATTAACTATTCTCGCAAAACCGCTCCAAAGAACCGCTGTTAACCATTGGTCGTTGAGGAGGCGTATTCTCAAAGGACCCATATCTACAGCTGTGTTAATGGGGGCGTGGTTTGGTAATACACCAATTTGCCCACTATTAGTAGATAAAATGATTTCTTTCACTTCACAATCCCAAATAATTCGTTTAGGAGTCAGTACATAAAGATTTAATTTCATTTCTTCAATTCGCTCTCCTCTTCTAATTTTATAGCTTTCGTGCTAGCTTCATCGATGTTTCCCACCAAATAAAAAGCCTGTTCGGGTAGGCCGTCTAATTCTCCGGAAAGGATTAGTTGAAATCCCCTAATTGTTTCTGCAAGACCAACATACTTTCCTGGAGAACCGGTAAAAACTTCTGCCACAAAGAATGGTTGTGATAAGAACCGCTCAATTTTTCGTGCTCTTGCTACAGTTAAACGATCCTCCTCCGATAGTTCATCCAACCCAAGAATTGCGATAATGTCCTGAAGCTCTTTGTAACGTTGTAAAGTTTCCTTAACTCTTTGCGCAGTTTCATAATGTTCGTTGCCAACGATCCGAGGCTGTAACATAGTTGAGGTTGAATCTAAAGGATCTACTGCGGGATAAATACCCTTGGAAGCTAATCCTCTGGAAAGTACAGTAGTAGCGTCCAAATGTGCAAATGTTGTGGCAGGAGCAGGGTCAGTCAAATCGTCCGCAGGTACATAAACTGCTTGGATCGAAGTTATAGATCCCTTTTTGGTAGAAGTAATTCTTTCTTGCAAAGAACCCATTTCTGTACTAAGGGTAGGTTGATAACCCACTGCGGAGGGCATTCGCCCTAATAAGGCGGATACCTCCGATCCTGCTTGAACAAAACGAAAGATATTATCGATGAATAAAAGCACGTCTTGCTTATTAACATCTCGGAAATATTCTGCCATAGTTAGGGCAGTTAAACCAACTCTCATACGAGCTCCCGGCGGTTCATTCATTTGGCCATAGACTAGAGCTACCTTTGATTCCTCAATATTTTTTTCATTAATTACTCCGGATTCCTTCATTTCCATATAAAGATCATTTCCTTCACGAGTCCGTTCCCCGACTCCGCCAAATACGGATACGCCCCCGTGAGCTTTAGCAATGTTATTGATTAATTCCATGATGAGTACTGTTTTACCTACTCCCGCCCCTCCAAATAGTCCGATTTTTCCTCCACGCCGATAAGGAGCTAAAAGATCGACCACCTTAATACCTGTTTCAAAGATAGATAATTTCGTATCTAACTCGATAAAGGCAGGCGCGGATCTGTGAATAGGGAATGTTGCACTAGTATCTACAGGACCCAAATTGTCAATAGGCTCCCCAAGAACGTTAAAAATTCGTCCGAGAGTAGTTCCACCGACTGGAACACTGAGAGGAGCTCCCGTGTCAATCACTTCCATTCCTCTCATCAACCCGTCTGTAGCACTCATAGCTACAGCTCTAACTCGATTATTTCCTAATAATTGTTGTACCTCACAAGTCACATTAATTTGCTTATCAGCAGTGTCTCGACTCTTGACTATCAAAGCGTTATAAATATAAGGCAACTTGCCCGGAGGAAAAGTGATATCCAGCACAGGTCCGATAATTTGATCAATACGCCCTGCGCTTTTTTCTTCAATTGTAGAAACCCCGGGACGCGAAGTAGTAGGATTGGTTTTCATAATTATCACATAATTGTCAAAAAACAAAAAAAAAGAAATTTTTCTTTTTTTTTGTTGAATAATGCCAAATCAAATCAAAAAAAATATCCAAAAATCCAAAAGTCAAAAGGAAATGAATTAGTTAATTCAAAAAATAAAGAAAAGGGGACTAGCACTTGATTTCGTTGCCCAAGCGAATCCCATTCAATCGTTTACTCATGGAATGAGTCCGTTGGAAAGTTCAATCAATCTTTTTTTTCATATACATTTCGGCTTTTGTGAAGGATCTGTGCCTACTCTACTTTCCTATCTAGGACTTCGATATATAAAATATATACTACTGTGAAGCATAGATTGCTGTCAACTTAAGAACTTCGAAAATTGTAAAATAAGATTAGGGATTGGTTTGGGTTGCGCTATATCTATCAAAAAGTATACAATAATGATGGATTTGGTGAATCAAATCCATGGTTTAATAACGAACCATGTTAACTTACCACAACAACAAATCAATTCTTATTGAATTCTTATAGTAGAATTACTATAAGATAGAACGTACACAGGGTGTACGCTTTATATACGAATGAAACATATTCATTAACTTAAGCATACTCTCTTTTTTATTTAATCAGTTAATATTAATTGAATATCCTTCTTTTTAAATTAAGATTTTTACAAAGGTTTGATTTACGCCTAATGCATATCGAGTAGACCCTGTCATTGCAAGAATTCTTAATTCATGAGTTGTAGGGAGGGACTTATGTCACCACAAACAGAAACAAAAGCAAGTGTTGGATTTCAAGCCGGTGTTAAGGATTATAAATTGACTTATTACACCCCGGAGTACGAAACCAAGGATACTGATATCTTGGCAGCATTCCGAGTAACTCCTCAGCCCGGGGTTCCGCCTGAAGAAGCAGGGGCTGCAGTAGCTGCGGAATCTTCTACTGGTACATGGACAACTGTTTGGACTGATGGACTTACCAGTCTTGATCGTTACAAAGGACGATGCTATCACATCGAGCCCGTTCCTGGGGAGGAAAGTCAATATATCTGTTATGTAGCTTATCCATTAGACCTATTTGAAGAGGGTTCTGTTACTAACATGTTTACTTCCATTGTGGGTAACGTATTTGGTTTCAAAGCCCTACGTGCTCTACGTTTGGAGGATCTACGAATTCCTCCTACTTATTCAAAAACTTTCCAAGGCCCGCCTCATGGTATCCAAGTTGAAAGGGATAAGTTGAACAAGTATGGTCGTCCTTTATTGGGATGTACTATTAAACCCAAATTGGGATTATCCGCGAAAAATTACGGTAGAGCGTGTTATGAGTGTCTACGCGGTGGACTTGATTTTACCAAAGATGATGAAAACGTAAACTCACAACCATTTATGCGCTGGAGAGACCGTTTTGTCTTTTGTGCCGAAGCTATTTATAAAGCACAGGCCGAAACCGGTGAAATCAAGGGGCATTACTTGAATGCGACTGCAGGTACATGCGAAGAAATGATTAAGAGAGCTGTATTTGCGAGGGAATTAGGGGTTCCTATTGTAATGCATGACTACTTAACCGGAGGATTCACCGCAAATACTAGTTTGTCTCATTATTGCCGCGACAACGGCCTACTTCTTCACATTCACCGAGCAATGCATGCAGTTATTGATAGACAGAAAAATCATGGTATGCATTTCCGTGTATTAGCTAAAGCATTGCGTATGTCTGGGGGAGATCATATCCACTCCGGTACAGTAGTAGGTAAGTTAGAAGGGGAACGCGAAATGACTTTAGGTTTTGTTGATCTATTGCGCGATGATTTTATTGAAAAGGATCGTGCTCGCGGTATCTTTTTCACTCAGGATTGGGTATCCATGCCAGGTGTTATACCGGTTGCTTCAGGGGGTATTCATGTTTGGCATATGCCAGCTCTGACCGAAATCTTTGGAGACGATTCCGTATTACAATTTGGTGGAGGAACTTTAGGACACCCTTGGGGGAATGCACCTGGTGCAGCAGCTAATCGGGTGGCTTTAGAAGCTTGTGTACAAGCTCGTAACGAAGGGCGCGATCTTGCTCGTGAAGGTAATGAAATTATCCGACAAGCTTGCAAATGGAGTCCTGAACTAGCCGCAGCTTGTGAAGTATGGAAGGCGATCAAATTCGACTTCAAGCCGGTAGATACCATCGATTAAGTAGATATAAAGAAGGTCTAAACAAAAAAGAAGCGAAATAGAAAGAAAAAAATCAGTTACGAAATGCAGTAATTCTTCCTTATTCTTCTAATTGATTGCAATTAAATTCGGCTCAATCTTTTTTTTTAGAAAGATTGAGCCGAATTTAAATAGATCTTGATACGATTATGAAACTTGACAAATCGAGATTCTTCTATTCTATATATCTAGAATATAGAAAGGTATAATACAATAAACAAATAAAAAGAAAAATAGAGTATTATCTTACGATAATGGAATCAAATACGCAGTATTTACAGAAAAGAGCCTTCGTTTATTGGGAAAGAATCAATATACTTTTAATGTCGAATCGGGATTCACTAAGACAGAAATAAAGCATTGGGTCGAACTCTTCTTTGGTGTTAAGGTAGTAGCTGTGAATAGCCATCGACTACCCGGAAAGGGTAGAAGAATGGGACCTATTCTGGGACATACAATGCATTACAGACGTATGATCATTACCCTTCAACCGGGCTATTCTATTCCACTTCTACTTTTTCTTTAAATTTAATGAATGAAATTCAAGGGTATTCTGAAAAAGGTATTTCTTTCATTTTCACAATTGGTTTCTTTTGAATCCAATTTTAAGTTTGATTAGAAGGATAGAAAGGTCATGAGAGTGGGAAAAGCAAAATCTAAATTTTTTAATGAGTTCCCCTTTTTTGCAATTTTCTTATTATTCATTCCATTTATTTTTTTCTTTTTCAAACTAAAAAATACAATAGTCAATATTCCTTATAATAGATATACTTAATTCCTTATAATAGATATACTTAATTATATCTTAAGAATCTTAAGATATATTTCGAATAGATAGAAATAGTAAATTTGAATTGAGACACCTATTCTATGGCGGATTTTCCCTCTATTTTCGTGCCTTTAACAGGCTTAGTATTGCCGGCATGTGGAATGGCTTTTTTATTTCTTTATCTGCAGGAAAATAAAATTGTCTAGAATGGATGGGGCAAAATTTTCTCAATGTATTTTCAGGATCATAATACAGATATTTTTTAGTGTAAGTAATATAATAGGGTACGTAGCTCTTTATACACACAAATGAAAAACGTCTATGGATGCAGATAGGCTACAAGCATAAATGCGTGCATATGCGTAGCCGAGTATAGTGAAGTGGATCCACGAATTTATTTTTGAATAGAAAGTCAATGTATCTAACCAATTCTTTTCACAGGAGTACTAGCTGCTGAAGGTGATTTAAGAATCAAAAAAAGTAAAGTCAAAATCATTTAGCTTATTCTCTCAATTTCAATTAACCGCTGTTGGATTTAGTATATCTAATATGAATTGGCGATCAGAACACATATGGATAGAACTTCTAAAAGGTTCTCGAAAAAGAGGTAATTTTTTCTGGGCCTGTATTCTTTTTCTAGGTTCATTGGGATTCTTAACGGTTGGGGCTTCCAGTTATCTTGGTAAGAATATGATATCCGTATTTCCATCTCAACAAATTCTTTTTTTTCCACAGGGGATCGTGATGTCTTTCTACGGAATCGCGGGCCTATTCATTAGCTCCTATTTGTGGTGCACTATTTTGTGGAATGTAGGAAGTGGTTATGACCGATTCGATAGAAAAGAGGGAATAGTGTGCATTTTTCGTTGGGGATTCCCTGGAATAAAACGTCGCGTCTTCTTTCGATTCCTTGTGCGGGATATCCAATCACTTAGAATTCAGGTTAAAGAGGGTCTTTATCCTCGTCGTATCCTTTATATGGAAATCCGGGGCCATGGGGTCATTCCCTTGACTCGTACTGATGAGAAGTTTTTTACTCCACGAGAAATTGAACAAAAAGCTGCCGAATTAGCCTATTTCTTGCGCGTACCAATTGAAGTATTTTGAGTGCCAATTGCAATTTTTTTTCAATTGTAAGGGGATTCCCAAGTATTTATCTAAAGGAAGGAACAAACTAGGATAAGAGAAAATTGCTTCTAATTTGTTTTGTCCAAGTGAGATATATGGCATAATTTAGATCTAAGAAAGGACCCAATAGAAAGAAATTCCACTAATATACAAAAAGAGAAATAGATACAAACACAAGGTCTCAAACCTTGTTATAGAATTTTTGTTTTGCTTCAAAGAAAAGAACTATCATATAGAGTCAGCGAATGAAATAGAGTCAGCGAATGAAGTGGATTCATTAACAACTCAATTTACAGATCAAAAATGAAAAAAAAGAAAGCATTGCCTTCTTTCCTATATCTTGTATTTATCGTACTTTTACCCTGGGTAGTTTCTTTCTCTTTTAACAAATGTCTGGAACTTTGGATTAAGAATTGGTGGAATACCAGGCAACCCGAAACTCTCTTAACTGATATTCAAGAGAAAAGGATTCTAGAAGGATTTATAGAATTAGAAGAACTTTTTTTCTTGGACGAAATGATAAAAGAGAAACCGAAGACACATGTACAAAAACCTCCTATAGGAATACACAGGGAAATAATACAATTGGCCGAAATAGATAATGAGGATCATCTCCATATCATTTTGCATTTCTCGACAAATCTAATCTGTTTGGCTATTCTAAGTGGTTCTTTTTTTCTGGGTAAAGAGGAACTTGTCATTTTGAATTCTTGGGTTCAGGAATTCTTCTATAACTTAAATGACTCAACAAAAGCTTTTTTTATTCTTTTAGTCACTGATTTTTTTGTTGGATTTCACTCCACCCGCGGTTGGGAACTACTAATTCGTTGGGTCTACAACGATCTTGGATGGGCCCCTAACGAGCAAATTTTCACTATTTTTGTTTGTAGTTTTCCTGTGATTCTAGACACGTTTTTGAAATTTTGGGTCTTTTTTTGTTTAAACCGTCTATCTCCTTCGCTTGTAGTAATTTATTATTCAATTAGTGAAGCATAAACTCACTCATTGGATTTCTTAATATTAATCAAATTCGCGTCTTTCTTCCTTTAGAAGGAAAGCGTTTTCCTTTTTAGCAAAATTCTTTCTATTTCTACCTGCTCAAGTATTCATCATTCCAGTACAACTATTGCAGTAGAATGACAACAGACTCGTGTATAGGGAACTAGATTAGGTTAGCTACCTATCTAATTTATTGTAGAAATTCCGGGATCCGCGATTGGACATGGAAAATAGAAATACTTTTTCTTGGTTAAAGGAACAGATGATTCGATCGATTTCTGTATCGATCATGATATACGTAATAACTCGGACATCTATTTCAAATGCATATCCCATTTTTGCGCAACAGGGTTATGAAAACCCGCGGGAAGCAACTGGACGAATTGTATGTGCTAATTGCCATTTAGCTAATAAGCCCGTGGATATTGAAGTTCCCCAAGCTGTGCTTCCCGATACTGTATTTGAGGCAGTTCTTCGAATCCCTTATGATATGCAGCTGAAACAAGTTCTTGCTAATGGGAAAAAGGGAGGGTTGAATGTAGGTGCTGTTCTTATTTTGCCCGAGGGATTCGAATTAGCGCCGCCCGAGCGTATTTCTCCTGAGTTGAAAGAAAAGATAGGAAATCTATCTTTTCAGAGTTATCGTCCCAATAAAAAAAATATTCTTGTGATAGGCCCTGTTCCCGGTAAGAAATATAGTGAAATTGTCTTTCCCATTCTTTCCCCCGATCCCGCTACGAAAAAAGACGTTCATTTCTTAAAATATCCCATATATGTAGGGGGAAACCGAGGAAGGGGACAAATCTATCCTGATGGTAGCAAGAGTAACAATACGGTTTATAATGCTACGTCAACAGGCATAGTAAAAAAAATACTACGTAAAGAAAAGGGGGGATATGAAATATCCATCGTCGATGCGTCGGATGGAAGCCAAGTGATTGATATTATACCTCCTGGGCCAGAACTTCTTGTTTCAGAGGGGGAATCGATCAAGCTTGATCAACCATTAACAAGCAATCCTAATGTGGGCGGGTTTGGTCAGGGGGATGCAGAAATAGTGCTTCAGGATCCATTGCGTGTCCAAGGCCTTTTGTTCTTCTTCGCATCTGTTATTTTTGCACAAGTTTTTTTGGTTCTCAAAAAGAAACAGTTTGAAAAAGTTCAATTGTACGAAATGAATTTCTAGATTCCGGAATTTCTTACCATTAAGTTGGTAAAAAGCCTCAATTCCTTATTTCTATCTCATGCAATGCAAAAGAGGAGAATCC